TTGGTTCTGTCCCCCAAAAACCTTCCTTTTTTAAGCCTATTTTTAAAGAACTTAAAAAAAAAATTTGCAAAACAAAAAATAATCATTTTCAAGTCCTGGGAGTTTTAAAAGAAAGAACAAAAAATTTTCTACAAGACTCAAAAGAACCAAAAGGGGAGGTTATCAAAAACGTTTTATTTATGTTTATAAAAAGAATAAAAAAAGAACTTTTAAAAGTACAGCCAACTCAATTATTTATATTGAGAAAGGTGTATGAATCCGGCGAAACTAACCAAAAAAAAGATTATATAATCAGGAATCAGATAATTCACGACTCGTTTAGAAAAATTAAATCTACAGATAATACAAATTATTCACTGAGAGAAAAAAAAATTAAAAATCTGGCGGATAGAACAAACACAATCACAAAGAAAATAAAGAGTCTTACAAAAGAAAAAAACAGTAACGCCACGAAAAGAAGTAGTCCTAACAAAACAAGTTATAATGGAAAAGTAAAATCATCAAAAAATAGTTGGCAAATATTAAAAATAAAAAGAAGAAGTACTCGATTAATCTATAAATTATATTTTTTTAGAAAACTTTTCATTAAAAGAATATACATTGATATCTTTCTATGTATCATTCATATTGCCAGAATTACTACACAACTCATTCTTGAATCGAGAAATTTTTGTTTTGATAAATACATTTACAATAATAAAACAAACAAAGAAATAAATTTTATTTCGACTCTAAAAAGTGCACTTTACAATATTAAGAATAGTAAGAAGAATTCACATCTTTTTTTTAACTTATCCTCATTATCACAAGCATATGTATTTTATAAATTATCACAAACCCGAGTTATTAATTTGTATAAGCTAAGATCTATTCTTGACTATCATGGAACCCCCTTTTTTCTTAAGACTGCAATAAAAAATTCTTTTGTAACACAAGGAATATTTCATTACGAATTAAGACATACAAAACTTACAAGTTCCGAAATGAATCAATGGAAAAACTGGTTAAGAGGTCATTATCAATACAATTTATCTCAGATTAGATGGTCTGGATTAATATCACAAAAATGGCGAACTACAATCACTGAAGGTGGTATGACCCAAAATAAGGATTTAACAAAATATAATTCGTATGAAAAAGACCGATTACTTTATCACAAAAAACAAAAAGATTTTAAAGTATATCCATTACCAAACCAAAAAGATAATTTTCAAAAATACTATATATATGATCTTTTATCATATAAATCTATTAATTCTGAAATGAAGAAGTCCTCATATATTATTTATGGATCACCATCAGAATTAAATAACAACCAAAAGATTACTTTTAATTACAACAATTATAAACAAAATTTCTTTGAAAGCCTGGAGGAAATTACTATCAATAATTATCTAGAAAAGGGTGATATTGTGTCTATGCAAAAAAAAGTAGATAGAAAATATTTTGATTGGACAATTCTCAATTTTTTTCTAAGACAAAAAATAGATATTAAGGCCTGGACCAAAATGGATTATAACAGTAATATAAATACTAAGATTGGAAGTAAGAATTACCAAAAAATTGAGAAAATGGATAAAAACGATCTTTTTTATCTGACGATTCATCAAGATTTAGAAAAAAATACGATCAATGAAAAGAAACTTTTTTTTGATTGGATGGAAATGAATGAAGAAATCCTAAACCCAATATCGACGAATCTGAAACTTCCGTTCTTCCCAGAATTTGTGCCACTTTATAATGTATACAAAATCAAACCATGGATTATACCAAGCAAATTACTTCTTTTTAATAAAAACATCAATGAAAAGCAAAAATGGAATTTTTTTATACTATCGAATGAAAAAAGATTAATGAATCGAAATCAAGAAGAAAAAGAACCCGCAGGCCGAAGAGGCCTTAGATCATATGCACAAAACCAAGGTAAAATGAAAAAACAATACAAGATCCGGAATAAGATAAGACCAGAAATGATTTTCTTACGGAAACACTATTTGCTTTTTCAATGGATAATAGACGATGGTTTAATTCCGAATTTAACTGAAAGAATGATCGATAATATCAAGATATATTGTTACTTGCTTGGACTGAGAAATACAAGAGATACTACTATATCGTCTATTCAAAGGAAAGAAATAAATTTGGATATAATGGTGATTCGGAAAAAATTGACTCCTATAGAATTGAATAAAAGGGGGATATTTTTTATCGAGCCCATCCGTTTGTCTGTAAAAAACGACGGATACTTTATTATGTATCAAACCATAGGTATCTCGTTGGTTCATAAGAGTAAGTACCAAACTCCTCAAAGATATCGAGAAGAAAGATATATCGATAAAAATAAATTGGATGAATCTATCCCAAGATATCAAAGACTAATTCGAAAGATAGACAAAAAACATTATGATTTTATTGTTCCTGAAAAGATTTTCTCGTCTAGACGTCGTAGAGAATTGAAAATTCTAATTTCTTTCAATTCAAAGAATATAAATAGTGTGGATAGAAATCGAGTATTTTGTAACAAGAAGAACATAAAGGGTGGGAATACTTTTTTGGATCAAAGTAAACATCTTGATAGAGATAAAAACGAATTAATTAAATTAAAGTTATTTCTTTGGCCTAATTATCGATTAGAAGACTTAGCTTGTATGAATCGATATTGGTTTAATACCAATAATGGAAGCCGTTTTAGTATGTTAAGAATATATCCACAATTAAAAATAGGTTGATGGTACATTTTTCCTATATATTTTGTACCATATAGAAAAGCAAACAGATGCACATATACCCTGTCTTACGTCTCAGTCTAATATAGATCGATATTTTATTTAATACTTTAATACTAAGTCAATGACGTATCAATTTGTTTGGATAAAATCTATAAAATAAACGAATCTACGGAATCTTCCTAATTAAAATGTAGGTCTAAATTATTCGACGTTGTGTAAGTGTAAAAATGTACCATCCCCCCTTTTATCCCTGTCCAAATCAAATGAAAATTTTGATTAATAAAAGCGGAAGTCCGTAAATAAATTAAAATTCTTGTGTATACTAAATACTACATTAAAATGACTGATATTATTCTTACTGATCGATAAAATCAAATATGTATATGTAAATTAAAAGGTAGGAGGAGCTCTTTTATGATAAAAAATCCATTCAGTGTAATTATTTTGAAAGAGGAAAACGAAGACAACAAGGGGTCTATTGAATTTCAAGTAGTGAGTTTCACCAATAGGATACGGAGACTTACTTCACATTTGGAATTGCACAAAAAAGACTATTTATCTCAGAGAGGTCTGCGTAAAATTATAGGAAAACGTCAACGGCTGCTCGCCTATTTGTCAAAAAAAAATAGAGTACGTTATAAAGAATTAATCGGCCGGTTGGAGATTCGAGAAACAAAAAATCATTAATTTGAAGAGTCATTTTGAATTTTCGCTTAAATTTTGATGAACTTCTTTTCGCTTTCAGCAATTCATGGAAGAATGAATCGGGAAAAAACCTATGACTGCACCAGCTACACGAAATGACCTTATGATAGTCAATATGGGTCCTCAGCACCCATCAATGCACGGTGTTCTTCGACTCATTGTTACTCTAGATGGTGAAGATGTTATTGACTGTGAACCGATATTGGGTTATTTACATAGAGGGATGGAAAAAATTGCGGAAAACCGAACAATTATACAATATTTACCTTATGTAACACGTTGGGATTATTTAGCTACTATGTTCACCGAAGCAATAACTGTAAATGCACCAGAGCAGTTAGGCAATATTCAAGTGCCTAAAAGGGCCAGCTATATCAGAGTCATTATGTTAGAGTTAAGTCGTATAGCTTCGCATTTGTTATGGCTTGGCCCTTTTATGGCAGATATTGGCGCGCAAACCCCCTTCTTCTATATTTTTCGAGAAAGAGAATTGATATATGACCTATTCGAAGCTGCCACCGGTATGCGAATGATGCATAATTATTTTCGTATCGGAGGAGTTGCTGCTGATTTACCTCATGGCTGGATAGATAAATGTTTGGATTTTTGTGATTATTTTTTAACAAGAGTTACTGAATATCAAAGGCTTATTACGCGGAATCCTGTTTTTTTAGAGCGAGTTGAGGGAGTAGGCATTATTGGCGGAGAGGAGGCAATAAATTGGGGTTTATCAGGACCAATGCTACGAGCTTCCGGAATACAATGGGATCTTCGGAAGGTTGATCATTATGAGTCTTACGATGAATTTGATTGGGGAGTTCAATGGCAAAAAGAAGGAGATTCGTTAGCTCGTTATTTAGTACGAATCAGTGAAATGACAGAATCAATAAAAATTATTCAACAAGCTTTAGAAGGAATTCCGGGGGGGCCCTATGAGAATTTAGAAATCCGGCGCTTTGATAAAGTAGGGGATCCCGAATGGAATGATTTTGACTATCGATTTATCAGTAAAAAACCCTCTCCTACTTTTGAATTGTCAAAGCAAGAACTTTATATGAGAGTCGAAGCCCCAAAAGGAGAATTAGGAATTTTTCTGATAGGAGATAAGGGTGTTTTTCCTTGGAGATGGAAAATTAGACCGCCAGGTTTTATCAATTTGCAAATCCTTCCTCAATTAGTTAAAAGAATGAAATTGGCTGATATTATGACAATACTAGGTAGCATAGATATCATTATGGGAGAAGTTGATCGTTAAAATGATAATAGATACAATAGAAGTACAAGCTATCAATTCTTTTTTTAGATTGGAATCCTTAAAAGAGGTATATGAGATCATATGGATGCTTGTCCCTATTTTTACTCCTGTATTAGGAATCACAATAGGTGTACTAGTGATTGTTTGGTTAGAAAGAGAAATATCTGCGGGGGTACAACAACGTATTGGCCCTGAATACGCCGGGCCTTTGGGAATTCTTCAAGCTTTAGCAGATGGTACAAAATTACTTTTCAAAGAGAATCTTCTTCCATCAAGAGGGGATACTCGTTTATTCAGTATCGGACCATCCA